TCGTCGAGACATAATCAAAGGTTCAATGCGAGCCCAAAGACGTAAAACAGTTATTTGGGAACTTTTTCAAGCAAATGCACATTCTCCGCTTTTTTTGGACAGAATAGACAAATCATACCCTTTTTTTTTTGATATCTACGGACTGATAAAACTCATTTTTATAAATTGTATAGGAAAGGGAGCAGAATTCAAAATTTCAGATTATACAGAAGAAGAAATAAAAGAAAGGGAAAAAAAGGAAAAGGACAAAAAAGAAGAGAACAAAAGAAAAGAGAAAGCGCGGATAGAAGTAGCAGAAGCCTGGGATAGCATTCCATTTGCTCAAGTAATAAGAGGTTCCATGTTAATAACTCAATTGATTCTTAGAAAATATATTATATTACCGTCATTGATAATAGTTAAAAATATTGGACGTATGCTATTATTCCAATTTCCTGAATGGTCTGAGGATTTAAATGAATGGAATAAAGAAATGCATGTTAAATGCACCTATAATGGTGTTCAATTATCAGAAAGAGAATTTCCGAAAAATTGGTTAATAGATGGTATTCAGATAAAGATGCTATTTCCTTTCTGTCTGAAACCCTGGCACAGATCTAAGCCACGGTCCTCTCATATAGATCGAATCAAAAAGAAAGGACAAAAAGATGATTTTTGTTTTTTAACGGTTTGGGGAATGAAAGCTGAACTTCCTTTTGGTTCTCCCCAAAAACGGCCTTCCTTTTTTGAACCCATTTTTAAGAAACTCGAAAAAAAAATTGGAAAATTGAAAAAAAAGTATTTTATATTTCTAAAAGTTTTAAAAGAAAGAACAAAATTTCTAAATATCTCAAAAAAAACAAAAAAATGGATTATCAAGAACATTCCGTTTTTAAAAATAATAAAAAAAGAACTCTCAAAAGCAAATCCAATTCTATTATTTAGATTGAGAGAAATATATAAATCAAGCGAAACTAAAAAAAAAAAAGAAAAAGATTCTATAACCCGCAATCATATAATTCATAAATCCTTTAGTCGAATTCAATCTACATATTGGACAAATTTTTTACTGACAGAAAAAAAAATGAAAGATCTGACTGATAGAACGAGCACAATCAGAAATCAAATAAAAAGAATTACAAAAAATAAAAAAAAAGTGACTCCAGAAATAAATGATAGTCCTAATAAAACAAGTTATAATGCTAAAAGATTCGAATCACCAAATTGGCAAATATTAAAAAGAAGAAATACTCGATTAATCCGTAAATTACATTATTTTATAAAATTTTTCACTGAAAGGATATACGCAGATATCCTTCTATCTATTATTAATATTCCCAGAATTAATATACAACTTTTTGTTGAATCAACAAAAAAAATGATTGATAAATCCATTTACAATAATAAAAAAAAGAAAAAAAGAATTAATAAAACAAATCAAAATAAAATGAATTTTATTTCGACTATAAAAAAGTCACTTTATAATATTAGTAATAAGAATTCACATAATTTTTTTGACTTATCCTCCTTGTCACAAGCATATGTATTTTACAAAATATCACAAACACAAGTTCTTAACTTGTATAAGTTAAGATCTATTCTTCAATATCACGGAACGTCTTTTTTTCTTAAGACTTCAATAAAAGATTATTTTGGAAAACAAGGAATAATTCATTATGAATTAAGACATAAGAAACTTCGGAATTCTGGAATAAATCAATGGAAAAACTGGTTAAGAGGTCATTATCAATACCATTTATCTCAGATTAGATGGTCTAGATTAATAGCAGCAAAATGGAAAAATAGAATCAATCAATGTCGTACAATTCAAAATCAAGATTTAAACAAAGAGAATTCATATGAAAAAGACCCATTAATTCATTACAAAAAACAAAACGATTACGAAGTATATTCATTACCAAATCAAAATGAGAATTTTCAAAAATACTATAGATATAATCTTTTATCTTATAGATCTATTAATTATGAAAATAAGAGGGACCCATATATTTATGGATCACCATTCGAAGTAAATAAGAATCGAGAGAGTTCTTATAATTACAATACACATAAACATAAAGGCAAATTTTTTGATATACTAGGGGATATCCCTATCGAAAATTATTTAGGAAAAAGTGATATTATGTATATGGAAAAAAATCCGGATCGAAAATATTTTGATTGGAAAATTCTCCATTTTTGTCTTAAAAATAAAATAGATATTGAGGCCTGGATCAAGATCGATACCAACAAGAATAAAAATACTAAAACCGGGACTAATAATTATCAAATAATTGATAAAATTGATAAAAAAGATCTTTTTTATCTTACGATTCCTCAGGATCAAGAAATAAATTCACCCAATCAAAAAAAAATCTTTTTTGATTGGATGGGAATGAATGAAGAAATACTAAGTCGTCCTATATCGAATCTGAAACTTTGGTTCTTCCCAGAATTTGTACTACTTTATAATGCATATAAAATTAAACCGTGGTTTATACCAAGCAAATTACTTTTTTTT